TATCTTGATTCATTAGAAATTGCACAAGTAAGGAAATTTCTTGGTGAGTTACAGACTTACGTAAAAACTAACAAACCTCAGTTCCAAGAAATTATCTCTTCTACCAAGATGTTTACCGAGGAAGCGGAAGCCCTTTTGAAAGAAGCTATTCAGGAACAACTGGACCGTTTTCTACTTCAGGAATAAGCACAAAAAGGATTCTTTTATCTTAAATTTATCTTAAAAGGGTAATGGTAATGTAATTAAGGGTCTCAAATCCACTCAAATTCAAGTTATTCGAAAAGGCTTTCGTGGTATCAAAATAGAAAAAAAAAATATATATGGAAAAAATTTGCGTCCAATAGGATTTGAACCTATACCAAAGGTTTAGAAGACCCCTGTCCTATCCATTAGACAATGGACGCTTTTCATTCCGATTTTTTTCGTATTTTGACTTTCCACACTTTTTCGCCGAAAAAAAAAAGAATCGGATTGTATGTGAGATAATTTTTGAAACTGTATATTAAATGATGCATTAAGTCTAGAATTCGAATATATAAAAATTTCAATTGCGAATAAAAAAAAAAAGAATTGAAAGCGGGTAGCGGGAATCGAACCCGCATCGTTAGCTTGGAAGGCTAGGGGTTATAGTCGACGTCGATTCAGCATTTTGAACGTCTCTAATTCAAAACCGAACATGAAACTTTGGTTTCATTCGGCTCCTTTATGGATATGGATGTGAACAAACTTACAAAAAAAATTCTACCCATAACATCTATGTCAACTTTTGTCTGACTACTTATTTCTTTCTAGATGATCCCTCTAGAAGAGAGTAATTCTAACAATCTTTCTAGTTACTTCGTTCTCTATTTTTATTTGAGACGGTCCTGAGGAAAGGGATTTTGTTTCCACCGAGCTAAAAAAACGGGTCGATGCCTCTAGTAAACCAGAGTCATCATTTAATTTAATAGCTATTTTTATTCAATTTTGTATTTGTAAAGCAAAAATTGAAGATTTAGTTACGATTAGAAACCTACTTGCTATCTTTATCCATGGATCCTTTACTCATACTGATTCAATTGGAAGTATTAATCCAATTCCAAAATTATGTTTCGTAATTTCATAATCCAATTTGTCACTTTCTAAGTGATCCTTGGATACAAATCACGAGAATGTATATTTTTTCTCGAATCCGTGATTGAGAGGTAAAGGATTTAATCCTTTTCTTTTTTGAAATAAAGTTTTTGGTCGGAATACGAATCAAACCGAAAACAAAGACCCTTTAACTATCAAAGGGTTAAAAAAACGAATCACACTTTTACCACTAAACTATACCCGCTACAATTCGATTATTGTATACAACTGGACCTTTTGTCGAACCGGAAAATGGGTATAATAAGATGGGATCATCAAAGAATCCAAAAATTTAGCGTATTTACCCTTTTTTTTTTTCGTTTTCGCGGATGGAAATAGTCCTTCTTCTTTTTTTGTTCGTGCTTGAATATTGCCTATTCCCTTTTTTATATATTTATATATATAATATTATATATATATATATAAATATATAAAAAATAGTAAAAATACTAAGCATTTTTGTTTTCAAATCAGATAAATGAAAAATTATCATTATTTTTCTATAATTAGTTGGAACAAAACAAAAAGAGGCCCGGCTGGGTACTGACCAGACCAGGCCGTGTCAATAACAAATAACAATAAGAAGGGTCTTTCGAACAAAATACGAAGGGGTCACTTTTGGTTTTCTTTATATTGTTGGCACTTTCGAGCCCTTCTCTTTATTTATTCTTTATTTATCGAAAAAAAATTACTGATAAAAATGGTACATATCTATATAATAGAGAAAGAAATACTCCTTATTTTTTTTATGTGTAATCTAACCCAATTTTCAATTAGGAGAGATGGCTGAGTGGACTAAAGCGGCGGATTGCTAATCCGTTGTACGAGTTATTCGTACCGAGGGTTCGAATCCCTCTCTTTCCGCTTCCCTTGATGACTTTATTTATTTATTTTTCAAATTTGGCATTTTTATATAAACAAAAAATCCGAAGAAAATAGAAAAGAAAAACCCTTATTCTTCGCGCCCAGGATTACGTCCAGGATCATTAGATAGGAATCCAAAGATGAAGAGAGAAACAAAAAATATCACTACTGTGTAAACGAAGAGTTTGAGAGTAAGCATTACACAATCTCCAAGATAATTAAAAAAAAAAAGGGAATAGATCCTCCATTTTTCTACCACATATCCTATTTGGATATCAAGAGCCGAGTTTCTTTCTAGAAAAAATCACGAACTTTCGAGGAAATCTAGGAAATTTTTAAGAAATTTTTCAATTTAAATAATTTATTTAATAATTTAGATTTTAGATATTTTAGATTAAGGATCTTATCGAAAACTTACAGCAGCTTGCCAAACAAAAGCTAAGAGAAAAAAGAACACGGGTATGACTGGCATAACATCTACGATTGGGTTCAAAAAAGCGTAGGCCTCGGGCAATTTTCCGAAGAAAAAACTACTTGAATAAAAGGCAGAATTAAGACAGATACAGATCAAACTAAAGATATTAAGCATAACAGACATTTTGTTCTTGGAGATAATTGCATTTTGATTGAATTATTGATATGATATAAGGGAAAATTTAGGTAGACAAAAAATCCTTCTTTTCTTTTGAACTCACCCAATCAAAAATCCTCCAATTCTCAAAAGAGAATAGAGGAAATCATACTTTCATACAATATCTTAATTGAATTATATCTAATGATCAATAAATTAAGTTTAATTCTATATATTCTATATAATTCTATATTAATCCATATAATTAATATATATTAATATATATATATATATTAAAAAAAAATAGAATTCTATATTAATTATTCTATATTAATTATATTAATAAAAAAAATCCTAGTAATAATCTAAATATCTATAGAATAAATTAGATTGGAGTTGACAAATAACGAATACTGTAATTTAATTTACTATTAAATAGTACTATTTTTCTTTTACTAATTATAATTTATAATTATACTTTAGTAGTATGGTTACTTTCTTAGTATCGTTTAGTAGTATCGAAAGTAGTTTCGAATAGAAACCTAAATGGGGCGTGGCCGAGTGGTAAGGCAACGGGTTTTGGTCCCGCCATTCGAAGGTTCGAATCCTTTCGTCCCAGAGCATATTCATTATCTTAGAATAGAATAAAGATTTTGTTGAATGGGGTAACGTCTAATGTTAGCTGGAATTTCTTTCTTTTTTTTATCTTTTATGCATGAATCATATCTTTTTTACACAAACTGAATTGAATCGCGTACAAATGACACGCAAATGTAATTGACTCTATTTCTGTTCCAGGTAAATTGGGAACATCGGTTCCCAGAGTTGGAATTAAAAAAAAAAAGGGGGTGTTTTATGTTTTATATCTTTTATTCTCTTTTATTCACTTTCTATTCTATTATGTATGGATATTATATTATGTATGGAAAGATTCGATTAGCGAAATCTTGCTGAACTACACAGCTTAAACAAAATAAAAAAAAAAACGAGGAAATGTGTAACGTATATGTATCCTTCTATTCTATATTCTATTTATTCTATTTTTGTAAAAAAGGTTTTTGACCCCCTCGATTTTTAATTTCAAATTTAAAATATTTAACAAAGATTTAACCCTAACTTTTAATCTATTACTAATTTTTAATCTATTATTAAATATATTATTAAATAGAATTTTTTTTTTTCATTTTAAATTAAGAGGAGTTGCTAAAACTTATTCAGAAACCTCTTTACCGATTTGTAGCTATATTCTTTATTTACCGATCTATAGCTATATATAAAATCTCTCTTCTATATTTTAAAGAACATTATAGAACAAAGGGATATAGATTAGGATGTCTACAAACCAATGACTATTCATGATTCCATAATTGAATCAATTCCATACTGGTTCCAAATTAGAGGGATGTTATGGTAAAACTTCGTTTGAAACGATGTGGTAGAAAGCAACGTGCGACTTGAAGGACACGATCCATTGTGGATTCTTTCTTATATCCACCATTTTCAATTTCTATAGGAATGAGGGTGCTCTTGGCTTCGACATCCGTTGGTAACCTAAATAGTCCACGATGGAGCTCGAGTAGAAAGTATTAATTCATTTCTCAGGACAAGAATCTAGGGTTAATGCAAATCAAAAAATTGGAGCAACTTCGTGAATATATCTTCGATATAGAAATGGAAGGGATCCCATTCGAGCAAGTTTCCAATTCAAAAGGAAAATTTATTGGAATTAATCAAACCCTTTCGATCCAAAGTGTATCACGCGGGAATCTATTGTCCGTAGGATTCTTTCATAGAAGGAAATAAAAAAAAAAGGGGTATGTTGCTGCCATTTTGAAAGGATTAAGAAGGACCGAAGTAATGCCTAAACCCAATGATTTAAAACAAAGATAAAGGATCCCAGAACAAGGAAACACCGTTTTAATCGTCTCACTAACTGGGCCAGACTTAAGAATACAAATATATTTTAACCGAGACAAACAAAAAAGGGGGTAAAGACCACTCAATAAACGAAAGATTCTCTTTTGAATTATTGGAGAGTTATCTAACTTGAGTTATGAGTAAGAATGGTTTTTTTTTATAAAAAGAAGAAGAAAAAACAGACTTAAACTCCAGTCTAATTGATTTGATGATTTTATGGAACCTTTTGTCATTTAGGGAATTTATTCGAATTCCATACCATAGATAAAACTTCAAATCCAATTATTTTATTTTTTTTTTCTCGAGCCGTACGAGGAGAAAACTTCCTATACGTTTCTAGGGGGGGTGTATTGTTCATCTACATCTATCTCAATGAGTTGTCTATCGAATCGTTGCAATTGATGTTCGATCTCGAAGAGAAGGAAAAGATCTTCAGAAACTAGGTTTTTATGATCCGATAAAGAATCAAACTTATTTAAATGTTCCCGCCATTCTCTATTTACTTGAAAAAGGGGCTCAACCTACAGGAACTGTT